CCGAGTAGATATTTTTACTTTCTTTCGAACCATAGTAATCTATTTTTTTTGAATTCTTGAATTATTTATTTCTCTTGAAATCAAATCTTTTCAATCTTGATTTTTACACACGTCTTCTTTTAGGGGGTCTACAGCCATTATGTGGCATAGGGGTTACATCCCTTATGAAACTTAATAGTATTCCACTTTGACAAATAGCTCTTAATGCTGCATCTCTTCCGGGACCGGGACCCTTTATCAAGACTTCCGCTTGTTGCATATTTGGATTTGCTACTGTCCGAATAGCATTTATTGCTGCGGTTTGAGCAGCAAATGGTGTCCCCTTTCTTGGACCTTTGAATCCACAAGTACCGGCAGAGGAGCAAGAAATCACGCGACCTCGTATATCTGTAACAGTCACAATGGTATTGTTGAAACTAGCTTGAACATGAATAACTATCTTTCGTATTTTAAGCCCGGTCTTACGCGAACTAATACGTTTATTCCTACGTGAACCAAATCTTGGTCTTGGTACAGGTCTTTTTGGTATAAGTTTTGCCATATTTTATTATTTCATCAATAGAGAAGTTAGAGATATATGGATATATCCATTTCATGTCTCATGTCAAAAAGCATCATTTCTAATTTATGCTCTAATTTATGCTTTATAATATTATACTTTATAAATATTATTAGATTAGATAGATTAGAGCTTTAATATAATATTATTAGAATTAAAAATTTTTAGAATATTTAAATATTTTTAGAATATTATGATATTGTTCTAATATCTTTTTTTTGGCGAGCCCCTTTCTCTTTTGTTTTGGGGATAAAGATTATCCTTGTCTTTGTTTATGTCTTGGATTGGAACAATTTACTATAATCCGCCCCCGCCTACGGATTAAGCGACATTTTTCACAAATTTTACGAACAGAGGCCCTTTTTTTCATATTTCTAATTCCTTAACGAATCCATTTATTGGAAGAGAATAAATTTTCTGGAGATTTTGAACCTCGAATTGTATCCCCATAAAATAAAAGGAATAGAGGGGTTGAAAAAAAAAAGACTACGTCGAATCCTTCCTGAAATAGAACCTAGAAATATCTTCATTCTCTAAACGAACTCGGAGAATAGCGTTTGGAAGTTATTTAGTAATGAAACCCTCATGAATCATGAATCCTTTTTTTGTTCTTTTATTCCAGTTTAAACTCTTTGACATATTAACTAATGTGGAAGGGTATAATATTTGAAACCCACTTCTTTTTTTCTCTCTTTTTTTCGAAAACAAATAGGCATGAAAGTTCTTCATATAATTCGGATATCAGAAAGATTACCATATATAACACAAAACTTCTCCGCCAATTCCTTCTGATCGAGCCTCTCGGTCTGTCATTATACCTTGAGAAGTAGAAAGAATTACAATTCCCACCCCACCTAAAATTCTAGGAATTCGTTGATAATTAGAATAGATTCGTAGACCTGTTCTACTGATCTGTTTTAAATTCAAAATGTTTTTATATGATCCCTTCCCTTTTCTTCTATGTCGTAGAGTTAAAACCAAAAAAGATTTGTCATTTTCACAATGTTTCCTCACGTTTTTAATAAAACCTTCTCGTAAAAGTATTTTAACGATGTTTTCGTTAATGCTAGTAGAGGATATTTGAACCATTCCCTTTCTATTCATGTCAGCATTTCGTATAGAGGTTATTATGTCAGCGACAGTGTCCTTACCCATGATAAACTAAAATAATTCTTTCCCCCCAATTTTGATATAATCAACATGCCCTCCTCTATTTATAGTTAAATATATTTAACTATACTATTTTTTTTTTTTCAAAAAGGCATATGCATGAGACACAATCTATTAATTAATCTATTTTATTCAAATACTAGAATTCTATCATGGTCTTGTCTTATAATACCTCGGGTGCTAATGAGACTATTTTAGTGAAATTTAACTGCCTCAATTCGTAGGCGATCGCACCAAAAATTCGAGTTCCTTTTGGCTTTCCTTCTTGATCAATCACAACCGCAGCATTATCATCATATCGTATTATCATACCATCTGTACGTTTGAGTTCTTTACAAGTACGTACAATTACAGCTCTGATAACTTCCGATCTTTCTAAAGGTGTATTCGGTAATGCTTTTTTAATTACCGCAACAATAACGTCACCAATAGAAGCATAGCGCCGATTACTAGCTCCTAGGATTCGAATACACATTAATTCCCGTGCCCCGCTATTATCCGCTACATTCAAATGGGTTTGAGGTTGAATCATATCATTTTTTTTTTCTCTTCTTTCAGTGCATAAGGGCGGGGTAAAAAAAAAAAAGAAATATTGATTGTCAAAAAAATCTACAATTGCAATTGTTTTTTTTAATCCCAAGGACCCCTTTCCTTGATTCTAACTCTTTTTATTATCCCGAAAAAAGAAATTGAGTTCGTATAGGCATTTTGGATGCCGCTATTGAAATAGCTTTTCTGGCTATATTTTCCGGGACTCCGCCCATTTCATAAAGTATTCTACCCGGTTTAACGACAGCTACCCAATATTCGGGAGATCCTTTTCCCGAACCCATACGTGTTTCGGTGGGTCTTAGGGTAACTGGTTTGTCTGGAAATATACGTACCCATATTTTGCCGCCGCGGCGGGCATTTCGTGCCATTGCCCGCCTCCCCGCTTCTATTTGTCTAGATGTAATCCAAGCGGGTTCAAGCGCTTGAAGAGCATATCGGCCAAAGCAAATATGATTACCCCGATAAGATATTCCTTTCATTCGTCCTCTATGTTGTTTGCGGAATCTGGTTCTTTTAGGGTTATAGTTGATGGTTCTTTTTCAATCCCATCTCTACTACAGAACTGGACGTGAGAGTTTCTTCTCATCCAGCTCCTCGCGAATGAAACGATTAAAAAATTATATACATATTTAATGAATAATATATTGAATTGTGGGATTCATTAATATTTCATCTAATCTATTGGCTATTGGGAATTTTGATATCTTATTTTGGTATATAAATAGTATATAAATAAACATCTATTCTATTTTAGATACTTCTTGCTATATAAATATAGAATGCTCTTTTCCTATAATGTTATAACGAATCCATATTTTGTTTTGCCTTTATTATTATTTATTATTATATTGACATATTGGATTGGCCAAAATTTAGAAATTGAATAAAATAAAAATTTTTCGCGGGCGAATATTAATTCTTTCAATTTCAGATGTAGGGTTAGCTCATTACCCTTCAAAATGGATTGGTCTTTGGTTTGTTCCGCCATCCTACCTAATGAACCATTAGGATTCTTTTTTTTTTTTTAGAATCTTATGTTTTCACAGGTTCCGTCGTTCCCATCGCTTCTCGATTAATGATTAGGTCTTAATTTTACAATGGAGTCCCAAATTATATTTTTTTCTTGAGTCAATCTTCTCAGTTTTTATTGACTCGGGGCTCTTGATTTGTATTTCTTTGTTCTATTAATATATTCAAAAAATTATGGATCAATTACAATTGCTAATTTTTTACATTACCCTTTATGAGTTATGAGATGACTCAGAGACCCTACATATTATATTTATATTGGAATCGTATATCATTGATATTTGTTTGTTCTCTTTCTTTCATCCTTTGAATTATCCGCCTATTTTTATTTTATTTTATTGCTTCACAACTCATAATCAGAATAGCTTTTTTTTTTTTTTTTTAAAAAAAAGGTTTTCAGTTGCTATAAGAAAATCACCAAGATTTTATATTCTTACTTAATATCTTGACTGCTTTTTTAGATCTAGATAAAGCGAGGCGATGAGTTGGTTATTAGTTCTATAGTTAGTAATTCATACTATGGTTATGGACCTGTTGAATCCTAACCACTCTAAAAAAAACCAACGAGTCACACACTAAGCATAGCAATTTTATCAAATCATTAATCAAGTCTTTATTAAATCTTATAAAATTCAAATTGTTTATTTTTTTTTTATCATCGGATACAACGAAAAATAAAAAGATAAGTAAAAGCTTATTTTTTTTCGTTTACAAATTTCCAAATTTTTATGCCTAATGTCCCATAAATAGTTCGAACTGTGGAGGAACAATAATCAATGTTAGCTCGAACGTTATGTAGAGGGACCCTACCCTCTCTGACCCACTCGACGCGTGCAATGTCTTTTCCGTCGATACGTCCTGCAATTTGTATTTTAACTCCATCTGTACCCGCCCCTTGAGTTAGTTTAATAGCTTTTTTCATTGCTTTACGAAATGAGACTCTATTCTTTAATTGTCCAGCTATAAATTTTGCAAGGATATTAGGGTGTCCATAAGGGTTTCCAATTCGTGTAATAGTGATCTTTATTTTTCGGTTCACACAATTAAGTTCTTTTTGTACATTTAGAAGTTCTTTTTGTACATTTATTTGTAATTCTTCAATTTTTAGAGATTTTAATAACTTTTGAAATCCCATATAGATTATGACCTGAATCTCATCAATTCCTTTTTGAATCTTTATACATGCGATTCCCTCGATATCGGAAGATATTCTTATCTTTTTTTGTACAAAATTCTTGATAGAATTTCGTATTTTTCTATCTTCTTGTAGACCTTTGGAATAATCTTTTGGTTGTTCAAACCAAAGAGAATGATAACTTTCGGTTGTACCAAGTCTGAGAACAAGTGGATTTACTTTTTGTCCCATAATTCTTCACTACTCAAAATTTGTCTCATAACCTCCATTATATAAATAACATATAATGAGAAAATAATATATAATGACATGCTCTATTTTTTTCCTTCTTTCTTTTTTTTATTAGCATAATTTTATTGGCATAATACGGCATATTTTTATTCTTTGATATTTTTCTTTATTTATATATATATCTTTTATATATATCTTTATCTTTAAATTGAATTTAAATATGATAATTTTTATGGTTTAAAAAAAAAAAGAACGGAACTTAACGGTGAGAACGGTGAGATATATCATCATTTTTAGTGTGTTCTCCTAAATTTCGAGTAGGAC